AACACTGTATGACTCAAAATAAAGATTTAAACAAAAGGGATTCATATGAAACAAACGGATTAACTAATTACGAAAAAAAAAATCTTTTTGAAACAGACTCGTTACGGAATCAAAAATCGAATTTTAAAAAACTTTATAGATATGATCTTTTATCATATAAATTTATTAATTATGAAGATAAGAAAGACACGTATATTTATAGATCCCTATTCCAAGTAAAGAATAAAGAAGAATTTTTTGATAATTACAACACCGAGAAAGGAAATTTATTTGGTATGATGGGAGGTATCCCTATCAATAATTATCTAGACGAAGACGATATTATGGATATCCAGCCAATTCCGGATAGAAAATATTTTGATTGGAGATTTTGTCTTAGAAATAAGGTTGATATTGAATCGTGGGTTGATATGAATACTGGTACCAACAGTAATCAAAATACTAAGGTTGGGGTGAATAATTATCAAAAAATTGATGAAATTAATAAGAAAGCTTTTGGTCCTTTTGATTTTACAATTCATCAAGATGAAGAAATTAACCCATCCAATCAAAAAAGAAGCCTTTTTGATTGGATGGGAATGAATGATGAAATACTCAGTAGTACTATATCAAATCCGTGGGTTTGGTTCTTCCCAGAATTTGTGCTACTTTTTAATGCATATAAAATGAAACCGTGGATCATACCAATCAAATTACTTCTTTTCAATTTTAATGGAAATGCAAACGGCAATAAAAACATAACTGGAAAGAAAAAGGGAGATCTTTTTATATCATCGAATCAAAAAAAATATCTTGAATTTGAGAATGGAAGCCAAGAAGAAAAATACCCCGCAGGCCAAGGGAATCCTAGATCAGATGCACAAAACCAAGTAAGTCTTGGATCAGTTCTCTCAAACCAAGAAAAAGATGTTGAAGAAAAGTATGCGGGATCGGCCATGAAAAAACGTAGAAAATACAAGAACAACACACAAACGCAACTTTATTTATTACGAAAAAAACATTTGCGTTTTCAGTTGAGATGGTATGACCTTTTCAATCCAAAAATAACTAATAATATCAAAATATATTGTCTCCTGCTTCGACTGAGAAATCCCAGCGAAGTTGCTATATCCTCCATTCAAAGGGGAGAATTGGGTCTGAATATTTTGATGGTTGAGAAGGATTGCACTCTTACAGAATTGATGAAAAGGGGAATATTGATTATCGAACCGCTTCGGCTGTCTGTAAAAAATGATGGACAATTTTTTCTATATCAAACCATAAGTATTTCATTGGTTGATAAGAATAAGCGCAAATTTAATAAAAGATACCGAGAAAAGGACTATGGTAATAATAAAAATTTGGATGAATCCATTCCAAGATATCAAAGAATGGCTGGAAAGAGAGACAAAAATAATTATGATTTGCTTGTTCCTGAAAATATTTTATTCCCTAAACGTCGTAGAGAATTGAGAACTCTAATTTGTTTCAATTCGACAAATAGAAATGGTATGCGTGGTTACGTTTTGGATAAAAGCAAAGGTCTTGCTAGAGAAAAAAAGAAACTAATTAACTTAAAGTTCTTTCTTTGGCCCAATTATCGATTAGAAGATTTAGTTTGTATGAATCGCTATTGGTTTAATACCAATAATGGCAGTCGTTTCAGTATGGTAAGGATACAGATGTACCCCCGATTGAAAATTAATTAATACTATGTTTTTCCTATCTATCATGTACCGGGTCTGGTATATGAAAACAAAGAGATGCACACATGCCTTATCTTCCATTCCATTTTGATACATGATACGAATTTAATGATATACATATCAATTAGATCTATAAATGAATCAACAGAATCTTTTTTTTTTTTTTAGGTCTCAATTTTTCTCTTTTGCACAAATAGACTATCCTTTTTGATCCCGAATCAAATTGCAATTTGAATCAATTATTGCTTGATTTTCTAGTTATCGGAAGTTGATAACGAACTTAAGATTATTGTGTATATCAAAGCCAAATGACTAGCATTATTATTACTGATCAGTAAAATTCATATTCAAAAAGGGGAGAGAGAGGATTGCGTTTTATGGTAAAAAATTCATTCATCTCAGTTATTTTTCAAGAAAACAAAGAAGAAAACTGCGGGTCGGTTGAATTTCAAGTATTCAATTTCACGAATAAAATACGAAGACTTACTTCACATTTGGAATTGCACAGAAAGGACTATTTATCTCAGAGGGGTCTACGGAAAATTCTGGAAAAACGCCAACGGCTACTATCCTATTTGTCAAAGAAAAATAGAGTACGTTATAAAGAATTAATTAGTCAGTTGAATATTCGGGGGTCAAAAAATCGTTAATTTGATTGACAAATAATTTGGAATTATTTGATCTATTACATTTTGAATCTTGATGAACTTCTTTTCGTTTTCAACAATTCATGTAAGAATGAATCGAGGAAAAACATATGAGTATACTAGCTACAGGAAAAGACCTTATGGTAATCAATATGGGACCTCACCACCCATCAATGCACGGTGTTCTTCGTCTCATCGTTACTCTAGATGGTGAAGATGTTATTGACTGTGAACCAATATTGGGTTATTTACACAGAGGGATGGAAAAAATTGCGGAAAACCGAACAATTATCCAATATCTGCCGTATGTAACACGTTGGGATTATTTAGCTACTATGTTCACAGAAGCAATAACTGTAAATGGACCAGAACAGCTGGGAAATATTCAAGTACCTAAAAGGGCCAGCTATATCAGAGTAATTATGTTGGAGTTGAGTCGTATAGCTTCTCATCTGTTATGGCTTGGCCCTTTTATGGCAGATATTGGTGCACAGACCCCTTTCTTCTATATTTTCAGAGAAAGAGAATTAGTATATGATCTATTCGAAGCTGCCACCGGTATGAGAATGATGCATAATTATTTTCGTATTGGAGGAATAGCGGCTGATTTACCTCATGGTTGGATAGATAAATGTTTGGATTTCTGCGATTATTTTTTAACAGGGGTTGTTGAATATCAAAAACTTATTACACGAAACCCTATTTTTTTAGAACGAGTTGAAGGCGTGGGCATTATTGGTGGAGAAGAAGCAATAAATTGGGGTTTGTCAGGACCAATGCTACGAGCGTCTGGACTAGAATGGGATCTTCGTAAAGTTGATCATTATGAGTGTTACGACGAATTTGATTGGGAAGTCCAGTGGCAAAAAGAAGGAGATTCACTAGCCCGTTATTTAGTCCGAATGGGCGAAATGACGGAATCCATAAAAATAATTCAACAGGCTTTAGAAGGAATTCCGGGAGGGCCCTATGAGAATTTAGAAATCCGATGCTTTGATAGAGAAAGCGATCCAGAATGGAATGACTTTGAAGATCGATTCATTAGTAAAAAGCCCTCTCCTACTTTTGAATTGCCGAAACAAGAACTTTATGTGAGAGTTGAAGCCCCAAAAGGAGAATTGGGAATTTTTCTGATAGGAGATCAAAGCGGTTTTCCTTGGAGATGGAAAATTCGCCCTCCGGGTTTTATCAATTTGCAAATTCTTCCTCAGTTAGTTAAAAGAATGAAATTGGCTGATATTATGACGATACTAGGTAGTATAGATATCATTATGGGAGAAGTTGATCGTTGAAATGATAATTGATACAACAGAAGTACAAGATATCAATTCTTTTTCCAGATTGGAATCCTTAAAAGAGGTCTATGGGATCATATGGATGCTTGTCCCTATTTTTACTCCTGTATTAGGAATCACAATAGGTGTACTGGTAATTGTGTGGTTAGAAAGACAAATATCTGCAGGAATACAACAACGTATTGGGCCTGAATACGCCAGCCCTTTGGGAATTCTTCAAGCTTTAGCCGATGGTACAAAATTACTTTTCAAAGAGAATCTTCTTCCATCTAGAGGAAATACTCGTTTATTCAGTATTGGACCATCTATAGCAGTCATATCAATTCTACTAAGTTATTCAGTAATTCCTTTTAGTTATCGCCTTGTTTTAGCGGATCTCAATATCGGTATTTTTTTATGGATTGCCATTTCAAGTATTGCTCCTATTGGACTTCTTATGTCAGGATATGGATCAAATAATAAATATTCCTTTTTAGGTGGTCTGCGAGCTGCTGCTCAATCAATTAGTTATGAAATACCATTAACTTTATGTGTTTTATCAATATCTCTACGTGCGATTCGCTAAAACATAAGCTTTTCTTTTTCCTATTCTTTTCATTCTAGAAAAAAAAAGAAATTGAATCGATATCTTCATTTTTTTATTCATTTATTTATTCTTTAGGTTAATAAAATAAATTAGGTAGTTATATATGAGTGAAAGAAAACAACTTCGAAATTCGCAGTAAAAATGGATTGAGTCTCATTTCCTATGTACAAGAGTTAGGGGGAAGTAAACAAACGTAAAAGAAGGAAGCCCTTTACCCCAAGATTGGTTGATTGGTCATCCTGGCTTGAAGCGGGCTCAAAGGATCAACCGTATGGAGTTTTCACACTATCGTTTGTATGTATTACAATACATATATTACGAAACGGGGGATTGACAAAAAGATGGGTGGATAGTAAGGAACACCAAAATACACACAAAGGATTAGTAATGGAGATTATGTAAATTAGCTATAAAGGAGACTTCTGCATAACATAAAAAGAATACTAATTGGGGCTTTAAGTTGGTAGAAATGATCAGGCAGTACTCCCCATAATTCCGATCCAGAGTATGCTCCTATCCACCGATTAAAGAAATGACTATCGGGAACGAAATAATCCTTTACTTTTTTTAAGCACCTTTTTTGTCAGAACGAAGAAGAGGAACAAAAAAAATAGAAAAAAAATACAATTCCACTATAAACAAAAGTGATCTTTTTATTCTTTCTTTCATATGAAAATTCGTGTCATGATTCATGAACTAATGTAATGTCTACTTCTTTTTCGTAATCGAAAAGAAAACGATTGATTGAAATATCTATTGATATTTATAAAAGGAGTATTTTATTGAAGGATTGATTAAGTTATTACTCAAAAAAGAAAAATGGAAATTCGTAAAGGATGAGATCAATTCAGAAATACTCTTTTTTTTATTTATTCTTATAGCAGACAGAATTCCATTGGCATAATTGGGGACCTTACGATAGATTTTTACTCTATCTATCCTATAAAAATAGCAAGATAACTAATACCGGTCCGGTCCTTACATTTATTTGTGGCCTTGAGGAGCCGTATGAGGTGAAAATCTCATGTACGGTTTTGGAATAGCGATGGGAACAGTAATGTTATCACCGACTATGATTATCTAACAGTTCAAGTACGGTTGATATCGTTGGGGCGCAGTCAAAATATGGTTTTTGGGGGTGGAATTTGTGGCGCCAACCTATAGGGTTTATCGTTTTTCTAATTTCTTCCCTAGCAGAATGCGAGAGATTACCTTTTGATTTGCCAGAAGCCGAAGAAGAATTAGTAGCCGGTTATCAAACCGAATATTCAGGGATCCGATTTGGTTTATTTTACGTTGCTTCCTATCTAAATCTATTAGTTTCCTCATTATTTGTAACAGTTCTTTACTTGGGTGGTTGGAATCTTTCGATTCCTTACATATTTGTTCCTGAGTTATTTGAAATAAATAAAACGGATGGAATCTTTGGAACAACAATTGGTATCTTTATTACATTAGCTAAAACTTATTTGTTCTTGTTCATTCCTATCACAACAAGATGGACTTTACCTAGATTAAGAATGGACCAACTATTAAATCTTGGCTGGAAATTTCTTTTACCTATTTCTCTCGGTAATCTATTATTAACAACTTCTTCCCAACTCCTTTCACTGTAAAGAAAAAGTAATACTCTATTTACGACTTGTCTCAAACAAGAGAAAGAAAGAAAATAAAATTATTCATAAATATTCACGATATGTTCCCTATGGTAACTGGGTTCATGAATTATGGTCAACAAACAGTACGAGCTGCAAGGTACATTGGTCAAAGTTTTATGATTACCTTATCCCAAGCAAATCGTTTACCTGTAACTGTTCAATATCCTTATGAAAAATTAATCACATCAGAGCGTTTCCGCGGGCGAATCCATTTTGAATTTGATAAATGTATTGCTTGTGAAGTATGTGTTCGTGTATGTCCTATAGATCTGCCTGTTGTTGATTGGAAATTGGAAACCGATATTCGAAAGAAGCGGTTGTTTAATTACAGTATTGATTTTGGAATTTGTATTTTTTGTGGTAACTGTGTTGAGTATTGTCCAACAAATTGTTTATCAATGACTGAAGAATATGAACTTGCTACGTACGACCGTCACGACTTGAATTATAATCAAATTGCTTTAGGTCGTTTACCAATGTCAGTAATTGACGATTTTACAATTCGAACTGTTTTGAATTCACCTCAAAGAAAAAATGGGTAAACCCCCTCTCTTGATTAAAGAGTAATTGCTAATTGCAAATTACTAAAGTTTCATTTTGGTAGAAGGGGATAAGGTCTTTCTCTTTGCTTGGTCAATAATTAAAAATCCCAACTATTGGTTGGGTGATGAGAAGTATGATTCAATTTGTATTGAAAGTCTATTAATATATCCATAATTATTTCGAAATATATATATATTTTCAGTTTCAAACTGACATTTCGAATAAAGAAAAGAACGAAATTGATCGAATAACTGTACCCGCATCAATTCACACCGATTCGATTAGAATTTAATTCAATTGATAAGGTGTCATAAAACAAATTTTCCTGGTCGGTTCAATAAGGTCATGAAAAACATTTCGATTTAGTTATCTCTTATTTTAATATAATGGATTTGCCTGGACCAATACATGATTTTCTTTTAGTTTTTCTGGGATCGGGTCTTATAATAGGAGGTCTGGGAGTGGTATTACTTACCAACCCAATTTATTCTGCTTTTTCATTGGGATTGGTTCTTGTTTGTATCTCCTTATTCTATATTCTATCAAATTCCCATTTTGTAGCTGCTGCACAGCTTCTTATTTACGTGGGAGCTGTAAATGTTTTAATCATATTTGCTGTAATGTTCATGAATGGTTCAGACTATTACAAAGATTTTCAGTTTCATCTTTGGACTATTGGGGATGGGGTTACGTCCCTAGTTTGTACAAGTATTTTTTTTTCGCTACTCACTATCATTCTAGATACGTCGTGGTATGGGATTATTTGGACTACACGATCGAACCAGATTATAGAACAAGATTTGATAAGTAATAGTCAACAAATTGGAATTCATTTATCAACAGACTTTTTTCTTCCATTTGAGCTGATTTCGATAATTCTTTTAGTCGCTTTGATAGGTGCAATTGCCGTGGCTCGTCAGTAAAAAATCTTTCTAACTACCAACAGAAATTCAAATTCAACTTTTTTATGTGTTATCACCTCCATTTCCCTGCAATTCTATTTGAATACTGTTCATGTATAAAACCGAAATTTTAGTATTCGTTCTATTCGATCTATAATATATTCTTTTGTTCCGTACTTGTTATATTCGAATTCTATTCTAAGCAATCGAATCACTTGAATTATTGTTCATATTGAAATGAATCGAAATTGGTACGGAGTTGGTCAATGATGCTCGAGCATGTACTTGTTTTGAGTGCCTATTTATTTTCTATCGGTATCTATGGATTGATCACGAGCCGAAATATGGTTCGGGCCCTGATGTGTCTTGAACTTATACTAAATGCAGTTAATCTAAATTTCGTAACATTTTCTGATTTTTTTGATAGTCGGCAATTAAAAGGAGATATTTTCTCAATTTTTGTTATAGCTATTGCAGCCGCTGAAGCAGCTATTGGATCAGCTATTGTTTCGTCAATTTATCGTAACAGAAAATCGACTCGTATCAATCAATCGACTTTGTTGAATAAGTAGTATTGTGAAATCATAATATTCATAAATTCGAATTAGCATATATAATACGTCGAAACCTCGATCATGTTTGTGAAAACGTAAGAAATCAAAGTACCTTTGTTCCCTTCCCTATTAGGAGTTGATCCAGAAGTGGATTGATTAGCAAAATTCTGGTAAATAATTGATTCATCTAGTGGTTAAATATATGATTCATTTCCAAATTTACTAGATCGAAAATTTATGAGTTCAAAAATTGATAGATCCAATGTCACATTCAGTAAAGATTTATGATACATGTATAGGGTGTACTCAATGTGTCCGCGCCTGCCCCACAGATGTATTAGAAATGATACCTTGGGACGGATGTAAAGCTAAGCAAATTGCTTCTGCTCCAAGAACAGAGGACTGTGTTGGTTGTAAGAGATGTGAATCCGCCTGCCCAACGGATTTCTTGAGTGTTCGAGTTTATTTATGGCATGAAACAACTCGAAGCATGGGTCTAGCTTATTGATATTGATACATTTCAGAAAACCCACTTGAATCCATTTTGAATCCATTTTTTTTTTTTTACCGATTACCGACAAAAACCCGTACTCGAAAAAGAAAAAAAAAATTAAGAATATATTCGATTTTCGAGCACGGGTTTTTCTGGTCTAAGTGTATCTTGTCTTTACCACGAATTATTTTCCTTGGTTAACAATAATTGTAGTTTTTCCGATAGCCGCAGGTTCTTTAATTTTCTTTCTCCCCCATAGAGGAAATAAGGTGACTAGGGGATATACTATATATATATGCGTCTTAGAACTCCTTTTAATGACCTATGCATTCTGTTATCATTTCCAATTGGACGATCCATTAATCCAGTTGGCAGAGGATTATAACTGGATCAATTTTTTTGATTTTTACTGGAGATTGGGAATAGATGGACTTTCCTTAGGACCCATTTTACTGACGGGATTTATCACCACTTTAGCTACTTTAGCGGCTCGGCCAATTACTCGGAATTCCCGATTCTTTCATTTCCTGATGTTAGCAATGTACAGCGGTCAAATCGGATCATTTTCTTCTAGAGACCTTTTACTTTTTTTCATCATGTGGGAGTTAGAATTAATTCCCGTTTATTTGCTTCTATCCATGTGGGGCGGAAAGAAACGTCTTTATTCCGCTACAAAGTTTATTTTGTACACTGCGGCAGGGTCCGTTTTTCTATTAATAGGAGTTTTGGGTATCGGTTTATATGGTTCCAATGAACCAACATTAAATTTGGAAACCTTAGCGAATCAATCGTATCCCGTGGCACTGGAAATAATATTCTATATTGGATTTTTTATTGCTTTTGCTGTCAAATCACCGATTATACCCTTACATACATGGTTACCAGACACCCACGGAGAGGCGCATTACAGTACTTGTATGCTTCTAGCCGGAATCCTATTAAAAATGGGAGCATATGGGTTGGTTCGGATCAATATGGAACTATTACCACACGCCCATTCTATATTTTCTCCCTGGTTGATAATAGTAGGTACAATGCAAATAATTTATGCAGCTTCAACATCTCCTGGCCAACGGAATTTAAAAAAAAGAATAGCCTATTCCTCCGTATCTCATATGGGTTTCATAATTATAGGAATTGGTTCGATAACCGATACGGGACTCAACGGAGCCATTTTACAAATAATTTCTCATGGGTTTATTAGTGCTGCCCTTTTTTTCTTGGCAGGAACGAGTTATGATAGAATACGTCTTGGTTATCTCGACGAAATGGGCGGGCTGGCTATCCCAATTCCAAAGATATTCACGATATTCAGTATCTTATCGATGGCTTCCCTTGCATTACCGGGCATGAGTGGTTTTGTTGCGGAAGTGATAGTATTTTTTGGAATAATTACCAGCCAAAAATATTTTTTAATGCCAAAAATACTAATTACTTTTTTAATGGCAATTGGAATGATATTAACGCCTATTTATTCATTGTCTATGTTACGGCAAATGTTCTATGGGTACAAGCTATTTAATGCCCCAAACTCTTATTTTTTTGATTCTGGCCCACGGGAGTTATTTGTTTTGATGTCTATTCTTCTACCCGTAATAGGTATTGGTATTTATCCGGATTTTGTTCTCTCACTATCAGTGGACAAAGTCGAAGCTATTATATCTAATTTTTTTTATAGATAGTTTTCATTAAAAAAAATAAAAAAAAAAGTAATCCTACGATTTTGAAAATTGTTCGTTGTCCAATTAAAAAAGAAGTCTTTTTTCTTCTCTTAAGTTTAAGTGAAATAAAAAAGAAAAAGAATAAAAAAAAAATTTGAATTGGAACCAGACACCTTTGGCATTTGTGAGAACCTTTTGAATCAAGTAGTGGAGTGATTCAAAAGGTTCTCCTCGGCTTATACCAAGTTTCATTTATATATATATGCCCTGTCCTATGTTTGTATTCATCAGGCCCTTTCTTCAATTCAATTACCTTTCTTCAATTCAATTAGATGTTAATTAAATGAACCATAACTATGTAACCCTATTCCTAATAGATTGACCCCGAAATAGCATATCCAAATTATAAGAAAGCCCATAGAAGCCACAATTGCGGAATTTACACCTTCCAAATTTGTATTTGTTCGAGTATGTAAATAAATCCCGAATATAGTCCAAGTAATAAATGCCCAAGTTTCCTTTGGATCCCAATTCCAATATGATCCCCATGCCTCATTAGCCCAGACTGCTCCCGAAAGAATACCTATGGTTAAAAAGAGAAATCCTAGACTAATAATACGATAACTCCAATGATCCAATTGTTGAATCAATTGATATCTGTAATAATTTCTAGCATAAAGAAAATAAGGAAAAGAAGTATTTCGTAACACATTGTTTTTTTCAGTCATGTATTGGATTTCATCGAGGGAAAATGACTCATTTACACTTAAAAAATTATTGCTTTTACGAAAAATCCTTAGAAATTTTCGAAATGTAATGACTAGAAGAGCTACGGATAATAATGATCCACATAAAAGAGCTGCGTAGCCTACTACTATCATACTTACGTGCATCATTAACCACTGGGCTTGGAGAGCGGGTACTAATATTCCGGATTGATGCATTTTGGTTAAAAAACCTGAAGTAGCAAACCCTTGGGTAAAAATAGCGCTTGGCGCGGTTATTGCGCTTAAATTTTTTTTATCTTTTTTAAAATAGAAAATCCTATGAATAATGGAGAAACTCCATGAAAGAAAGATTAATGATTCATATAAATTACTTAATGGGAAATGCCCCGAATAAATCCACCGAGTGACTAATAATCCGGTTAGGCAGAAAAGGGTAGCTATCATCCCCTTTTCTGATGAATCAGATAGTCCTATGATTTCATCGACTAATAAGATTATCAACTGAATTGTAATTCCAATCGAAACGACCGAAAAGGATATATGAGTTAATATATGCTCTAAAGTTGAAAATATCATAAATCAAATTAAAAGCCAGATTTCCTCAAGTATACGGAATGGCAATCCGAAATTAAATTCATTAAAATTAAATTCATTATAGGGCTTTTTGTATATCTTTTAGAAGATGCTATGCCGCCACTCGGATTCGAACCGAGATGCTTTAGCACTGCTTCCTAAGAGCAGCGTGTCTACCGATTTCACCATAGCGGCTTGCTCGAAATCATAATAACCTATTTTTATTCAATCGTCGAGATTAAAAGCGTCAGTCAATTTTAATGAAATCTTTTTTAGGAAGCATTTTAATTGATGACTAAAAACTTGTTTAAATAGAGATTGAAAGATTCCCTTCTCGTCTTGTTTAGTTATTTAAGGTTTCAGTTTTAGTTAACTTAACATAACACTGGAGGTTTTTCTAGTTTATGTTTTCATAAAATAGACCTGTTGTAACTAAAAAGGTCTTACTTCAATCTAGGGCAAAACTAAAAAAAAATGTTCTTTTTTCATTTTTGAATGATTCATTTCTCATTTAGCTGATTTGATGAATGAATAGAAAAAAAAATAAGATTCTTTTTTATGATGGATCACAATTTCAGTACGACATCCACCAATTCAAAAGGATTTAGTTAAATTGCACAGCTTTTGTGTTATCGTAATCGTTCGGTTTTTTTTTTCAGTAGTCATTTGCGTTAGGATTTCTCAGGTATTGGGCTGGACATGTGATATAAAAAAATTCTGATAGAAATAGGACTTGTACCCTGCCTCAAAAAATTCTTTCTAAATTACTAAATTCGATATATATATATCTTGATTGATCCTCCTTTTCCTTTTCAAACATAGGATTGTTTTTGGATCACTTAAAATTTGCACACTATTCATATTCATATAGAATATCCGCCTAAATGGGAAAGCGTGCTTTTCTCAATTGGAAGGAAAGTGGGGTATAGGGTCTATATAGCGATTCAGAAAAATAATGATTTATAAAGTTGCAAAAAAAGAAGAGTTTTCTATTTATTTAATCAATTATTTTCAACAATCCATCGATTTTGCCTAAAGATTTTATATCTGCTCCTCTATAGCATAACTAGAAAAAAGAAAAGGATAAAAAAAAGACAAAACCTTTCTTTTTCTTATTGTGTTATTTATAAGTGAGTGGGGTGATGGGGAAAATAAGAATCCCCATCCTGGGAATG